CGATTTCTCCTTTCTCTAATAATAAGGTAGCTCCAACCTATACAAGGGGGTCGTTAGACCGCCGCTTACTAAGCGCTGGTTCTATCCCGGCCAAGCAACCAAAGCCGGGGACCTAGGTGGGAATAGTGAAAGAAAGAGAAGGAACGCTCACTTATTCGATTCGTCATCTATCTATCTATATTTTGTGATTCAATCTTTTCCAAAAGATGGCGGAATTTCGATTAGTGATCATAGAGTGGATTTTCTCCCTTATTATTTAGATAGACATTATTAAAGAAAGGGAGAAGACCAATTCCTCTGATGAAAAGACTAACTTCGTGAATGAGAATCTCATTCGAGAAAATGAAATCCATTTTTCGAGTATTCTCTTTTTCATGCTTTTGACCTTCATTACTCTGCCTTCCCTCTTCGGCGACTGGATTAATGAAGGTCGCGGTCAGGTAGGTTGAAATCCGGGTAGGGCATCCGGACAACGCCGGTTCAAATCCGGCTCGTGGCAACCCCACAAATAAATATCTTTCTCTTTCGTGTGTCGAAAGGGCTGGTAAAGATGTTGGTAAGAACACATTTGAAAAAGGCAATAGAATTGTGGAATTGAATCGGATTCTCTTATTGCGGAATTACTTCCTTCAGTTGGGAAACCTTCTTCTTCTATTACAAGATAAGATTACAACTACAGTCAAGACCATTCTCAAATGGACTGAACGCTCTTCCAAACCAGACCCGCGAATGAGAAGTCGAGATAGACCAGAACGCAATTCTCACTCTCTGACTACCTGATTCATTACCATAGAAAATGTTGCTGGCGACAAGGGGAGGACAAGGAGCTCAGTTGCTCCATACCTCGTGAGAGAAGTGGTCTTTGATCCATACCCCTCGGTGAAAAAACGGTAATACACACTGAGGAATTCCTACCAGCGGACTCCCCTGTTCTCCGATCGGGAAGAATCGCTTCCCCTCTAGTTGATGTCCCTCTTTCCATTATTTGTTGAGTTGATTTTCTCACTCTCTAAAACAAAAGAGACCTTTGTCAAGAGGTTAGTTACCGTCTTAGCTATAGGCAGAGATAGTCGAGAAGGACAGTGAGACAATAGCTCACAAGAAGGGAGCCAATACCTCCTTATTCTGCTGCGCTTACCCCACCCTATGGCCGCTTTCATGCCTTCTATCAGGTGGGCCAGGACTGAACGAAGGGTATTTTTTCAAGCAAGCCTTCCTGCGCATTTACGTCATCTGGCACCCTGTCCTAGCCACTCTCCCCAAATCTCTTCTCGTAATTTGAGAAGAAGAAAGATAAGGAGAATGTCTTTATTCCACGGTATTGGCTTGATTCGTGGAGAGGTGTCGCTGGCTCTAAAAAAGGGTGGAAATAAGCGAGAAAGGAATAAGAGATAAGGGCGGAGCTCTGAAATTATTCAAAAGCTCACTAGTTCTCGCAAGAGGGAGGCACAGCGAGCCAAACCATTTTATCCTTGCGGCCCTCTTCTGCGTCGAGCACCACACTCACGTTACCTTGGAGGGGATTGATAACCACAATGGTATTTGAGAAGAGTGTTTGTTAGATTTTATTCATCCTTATCTATCCTTTGGTTGATGGTAAAGAGACCCGCCTCTAACAAGCTAACTTTCTTGTTAAGCGTGTCAGGGTTGCCGCTTCCTCCTCTTCCAAGTGACTAGTATCGACCTCGCTCCCTTCGCCAATAGCTGCTTTGTCACTTCATTGGATTGATGTCTGATTGCTTCTCCCCAACCGCTACGCTAGTTCTACAGTGCTTTCCTTCCTTGGCATAAGAAAGAAGGGTAGTCCGTTTTTCTTATTCATAGGGGAAGGCTGTTTAAATCCCCGGTCGAAATCATCCAACAGAAAATTGTATAAGACCTTAGTGATTAACCCAGCGTGGGGGATCCCAACTTCCGTAATAGAACAATTAATTCCATTTTGGTCATTGGTATCTTTAAAAAGGATGAAACTAAGGATATTACGTAGCTATCACGCACCAAGGGTGCCAGCTTTCGTAAAATTCTTTTATGAGGAATAGTACCTTGTGAGGGTGCTAGATTCAAGATGAAAATAGTTCTAATCTTCCCCACTCCACCTAATTTGGCAAAGAACTCACGGCGATCTCTGGGAAAACCACACGACTGCTCCTGAAAGATAGATGAACGCATAAAACAACTATTCAACATATGCGCCAGAGCGATTAAAAGGAGAGCGTCCCTTTCACCGGGACAAACAACCCATTTATGATCAGGGTCCCCTGGCTGACATAAAGTTTCAACATAAAAAGAAATCGCCTCGTCTTTGGGAATACTTAATAACTTAAGTGGGGACAATGCATACTTCTCTTCTGAGATAAGAATGATTATATCACATACGCTTAAAGGGGGCAACGAAAATAGATCACCAAGTTTAGCATAGACATATAATATTGACCGGGCAAGTTGCTGTGCGGAGCATGAATAAGGTGGATTTTTCCGTGGGTCCTCGCCATCTGAATCAATTCTGAACGAACAGTATCTCTATCTGGCTTTGTTATTATTACAGTCTTATCTGCACCCAGCCAGTAAGTAGAGATATGGAGAGAGGGGACAGCTTTGTCGCGGACCTTTCTTTGCTTTCTTTTATGAACTCCACTGGTCGTCCATGGATTATAGGGGCTTTCCATTGTATATAAATCAACTTTCGTATCCTACTCTGCAAATCCCATTTTCCTTAAGCATATAGAAACCTATGATTCAAATTTGCATATGCTGCTGGTTTGGTGAGTTTAGTGATCATGGCTGGCTCACCTGATCTATCAGCTGAGTAGTAAGCCTCCTTGGGATAATTATCAATATCTCTTCCTATCAAAATGAGATTAGGAGGGCGCCCTTTTTAAAGAGCCAGCCTGTCTTTCAATAGAAACTATTGGCAATTACCTTAGTCATTCTCTTATATAGTGTAGTCCCCATAGCAATGGGCCTCGGTCTAGTGAGGTTTTGCTTTTTTGGGAATCATTACTAGGAATAAGGATTGAATTGCACCTGCTTTGCTCCTGTTTGACTTCAATTACCATATGGAAATGGAGATCGTCCAACATTATGTTCCAGCACTGCCCCTGAATTAATCAACCAAGTAGAAGTTGAAGTTCAGTTGGAATCCATATAGTCTAGTAGTTTTTTACTATGAATAGCCCCCTATTGTTGATAGAGAGCTTACCGCCCCGCCCTTTCTAGTCGCGACTGTTGTCATGGAAAAAGACTTTCTTTTCTGTCAAAGAAGCATGCTTAACACAGCCTATAGCATAAAGGCATTCGAACCGCGTCTAAACTAAATGTTGGGCAAGGGCCCGTACTCTCTCTTCTGTGGATACGCTATCCCTTCCGGCTATGGTATGGGGAAGGGGAGGTGAGATCTACTCATTGATTTTATATTAGATGAGCGGCCGTACTATGATCGTTCGGGAGACATGGGCCCACGCGCTACACACAAGAATGAATTGTTATGCGGTCGGTAAACTCTTTCCTTTCTGCGGGCAGCCTATCAAATCGGATCACGTATTTTTGAATATGTCGTTACATCATGTACATGTATTCGCTTTTCCTTTTTTTTTGATGTTCCTGCTCGTGCCCGGATAGAGAATGGGCACGACTCCCCCTCTCCCCGTTCTACCGTCCAAACAGGCCGGCCGTTCTAAGTTCCGGGGTTGGGTCGGATAGGACCAGATCCAATCGGATCTGATCGTAGCTTCGAGTTCAGGTGCCGTACTGCGGCCGGACCGGAAAGGAGGGGGACAGCGAACCTCCTGCCAAGAGGCCAAGGTTGCTTGCTAACTCTCAGCCACTTGTTAGAAGGAAGTGCAGCTTGATTGTCGGGGGGAATCAACGGGAAGGAAAAAAGAAGGTAAATTCTTCTATTCTATTTCCTCCTTTGGTAAGGATTGGCTTTTTGTTCAAGGGTATGTTAAAAACCATCGTCTTTTCTTTGTTTGTATCACCGAGACACCCGAAGGGCCGGCCATATGTACCTCGGGAGCCCCGGCCCATTCAAATCAAAATAGAACGAGCACCTACGACTAAGGGGAATGGAATGTCGACCACAGGGTGAGAGAATCTTATAATACGAGGGCTAGTGACTGGTCAAGTCATTAAACTTAGTCATTTTGATCAACATGGCTGCAAGTGGACTGGGTTTATGGGGTTAAACTGACTACGACCAAAGTCGTGGCTACTTCAACCAAAAAAAGGGCGACCCCCTATTCAAACCAAAAGAAGTACCTCACCTCACTTACGAAGAAGTTGTTGGAGCTGGGCTCCGAACTATGAGAGTTTGCTTTTTATCTTTCTCAGAGCGGTCTGATCCCCTATTTGATCAGACCGCTCCTGGTGTTTTAACTAGTCATTAATGGTCGGCTTAATTAGTACCCTTTCGGTATGTGTTGCGAACACTTTCATTTTGAGCCTCTCATCTTCTCTAGAGAAGCAAAACTCGAACGGATAGAACAGATGGTCCAACTACATAACTTTTTCTTTTTCATTACTTCCATGGTCGTGCCTCGTGGCACGGCAGCACCCGTACTATTGAAATGGTTCGTCAGTAGAGATGTTCCCACAGGTGCCCTTTTTTCCAATGGTACTATAATTCCTATTCCTATCCCTTCATTCCCTCTTTTGGTCTATCTACATTCCAGGAAATTCATACGCTCCGCGGACGGAGCAAAAAGTGGAGTCTTGGTCAGAGCAAGCCGCCCTATTCTATTACCAGACATAATTGGGAGAAGCTCATCCGAAACTAGAGCTAGAAACGCTTTATTTCGTTTCGTTCCCGTTCTTCATTTCCTTCTTCTCGAATCCAAGGGGGACTTCTCATATTTAGAATCTTTCTGCGGTGTGCTCCGTTTACTATTCTTTCGTACTTTCTTCTTTTTACCACGCGATAGGTCAGCGAAGCCTGAGCGGGCGCGGAGAAGGAAAGGCCAAACACTTCGGCCTAACGGGAATGAGCAACGACGAAATGAGAAGATGAGGTGCCTCGGGCACCCCCATTTAGAAAGAAGGGTCGAAGGTTTTGGGCCTGTAGCTTTCCCCGTCCCCCCTTCGTCGGGCGGTGCTTGTGTGGAGGGTGCGCCACCAGAAATCGGGCTTGAAGCTCTCACCTTACCAACAAGCCGAGAGCTGATGGCTGTTGGTCACGACTACTATCAAAAAGCTCCTATGAAGATGAATATTTCCCATGGAGGAGTGTGCATCTTTATGTTGGGTGTTCTTCTGTCGTGCGACCCGGCGGCTTATGTGCGACCTGTGGCCCACGCCTCCTATTTGTTCAGGGCGGGCGGCGTGAACTCTGATTCGATCCGGGTATTCAATCCCGCCGCTGAGATGCTCAGTTGACTCCTTACCCTTGATAGGAAGATGGCTTATTCAATAATTCGTGCATAAGGGTAAGGAACTTTGGATGAACTAATGCGAATGGGTGTAAGCCTCGCTGCTCGGAAACACCCAGTGCTGACCACACTGAGAGACACGAAAGCGCAGGTAACGCCAGTTGGCGAAGTGGCGTTAAGCATCCCTAGCGGTACGAAAAGAGGGGTCGTGATGATATCATCTACGTCCGTACCGCTCCTCGTGGAGTAGATCCCGCATCCAACCAAGTCTTTGACCAGGGAACGGGAGAATTCCCACTACCGCTAGCAGGCCAGCCGGGCCGTGAGCGCGGTGGGAACGGGCTTCCCAAGAAGCCAGCCCGGGCCGGGGTCAGCATAGAATGAAGGGGACGGCCCTAATCTTGTGTTGGCTTTGCCAACTTATTGGGTTGCGGGCGGAGAAAAGCGGACGTGGGGACTCGGGTCGGGGCGCAGCGTAACTAAGAGAGCCATTCCATTTAGGGCGAGACAAAATGGGCGGGCACGGGCGGTCTGGTGTCCGAGCCGATTGGTCAGACGACGACTACTTCCCAAATGATTTTAGTATTAGCCGCCTATCCCGGAATGGAATAGAAAGAACGCGAAGCGCTAGCGCTACAGGGTCGGTTTTTTTGGGGGGATAGGCTTGTGAAGAAGTAAGCTTATCCCCGCCCCGACCGGCAGCTGCTAGGTTTCCCCATCTCTTCTAAACTTCCCCCGGTCTTCGGCCCGAGCTGTATGAGGCAAAAACTCGTCCCACGTACGGTTCGGAGGCCGAGCCCCACCCCAGCAGTAAGGGTGCGGCTTAGGTCAACTAACACAAAAAAGATACAGTTCACTCAACGATTGCCTTTGGGTTCCGAACTCCATATGGGGAAGGAGCGTTGTTGTTTGCGAGGTCTTGATCATTTACATGGACCCACTTTTCATTCCATTTGTGGGAATTTGATGATCTATAAACCGTCCCTAACGAGCGATCGGCTCATGTTTGAGCATGATCAATCACTTCGTGCCGACCTGTTGCCAATCCACTTTCCGGCCTCATATGAGAATGGAAACCTGGAGCATTTTATCCATCGGTGGATGAAGAATCGCGAACATAATAATTTCTGGTTGACCATGTTCCCAGAAAAAAGATACTTTCGAGAAAGGACGAGCACGACTGAAGTGGCTATACATACAAATCTATTTACGGATCTATATGCTTCGATTGGAACTGGAAGTTCCAGAACAGGTGGCTGGTATACCACAATAATCAAACTTCCTTTTCTTTTTTTTATTCGGATCGGATTTCTGTTGGCTTCGTTGGGAGGCTCGCGTAGTTTGTTACGTCAGCTCCAAAAGGATAAGTTGCGTTGGAATTGATAAAGTTCCGTGGAGTTCATAATTGCATAAAAGGAGTCAAAGTAGTGGCTGCGGCGCGTTGAGGCACTTCTTCGACGGTCCCCGTACGCCCGGCCTGCCGGCCCGCTCTGAAGAATTCATGATTTATATATGTTTCAGGCCGGTGAGAGGGAGTGCGGAATAAGGATTGATTTCACTGTATCCATCGTAGCCCACCCCATCTACCTATTGTCGGAGGTCAATTGTTGCTCCCTCTCTCGAGATTGCAATCCCTATCGAGTCGGGAAGGAATGAGTAATGGGTCGGGGAATCGGGCATCGGCCCTCTTGGATCCGGTAGGAGCAGGAGTAGGTAAGTTAGTATCGATCCGGTGAAGAAAAGAGAATTTCGTTGATAGAGACGTTAGATCTGGAGGAAGCATCTGGTCACATATCCCAAAACCTTCACGGGAAAGGAACGGACTCACTCGCCCTACTTCTAAAGATAGATAGAAAAGGTTAGGGAGTCCCAGCTGCTGAGGTGGCGTAGTGAGAGGTGAGAGCAATAACAACAAAAGCAGCGGAAGATCCTGCAGTAGTATATTCGGTTGTTTGCGGTGGAATAGATTCAAGCGTCCGGGCCAGTAGATCCACAGCAAATAGGCGTTGACTTAGTTGCTTTTGCAGTTTATTTGTTTCCCGATGTTGATCCGACGCAACTTACCGGTGATAGTCGCAGCACCAGGAGCTTTCAAGGGAGGGGGCCAGGATCTCTAGTTCTGTTCTGGAATCAAAACCAAAAATGTAACTAAATAGGCAGCGAGCCGTTCAGATGAGACCCGAAGACCAGGAAGAATAAATAAGCAAAGGGAGGGGCTTCTTCCTTCAACAGAGGTAATGCTTATTCTTCTCCTTCCTGGTACTCTTGAATAAGGCAAGGCTTTTCCCTATTCCCTATCAAAAGCACTTTCCGTAGAAAAATGAATTCGTCTCAAATCAAAAGAAGAAGACTCCGCACCTTCAACTAATTCAAGCAATTCAGTCAGTAGGAAAGTCATATCACTGAACATTGGATTATATACAACCTCGTGAACATTACAACCAATCAATCGAGAGTCTTCTATACATTTAGAAACTTTCTATTTATTCCCGAACGCACAAGAAAAGGTAGAACCTTTGGGAGGTACTTTCGTTCTACTTTACTATAGCCGTTTTAGATCTGCCGCTCGCTCTCTTGCAAGTGCTCGTCTAGCTCCCTCTCCTTGATCTCTTCTTTTTCTTTTTAGCCGGATTTGGCCTTCCCTTCGATCAATCCTACGTTTTTCTTTTTTTCCCACGATAGCGATATTCCTTTGCTACTTCTTTCCTCGGCTAATGGAAAAAAATCCTTCTTTTTACCCTGCCTGGCGCCATCCATCTCCAAATAGTAAATGCGCTGCTGAGCTCAGATGTCCGCTCGTCTGGCAAGTTGGCAGCAAGCACTTCCTCCCCTCTTTGTGTGGAAAAGCTTCTGAAAGCCTATTAGTTAGTATTAGTAAAAACCCTAGTTAAGGGGTCCGTAGTTGTCGCAATCGCTCATTGGTCTTCACCTCAAGTGCTTTCTTCAATGAGTCCAAGTCTGCCTTCGCGGATAAGAAATCAAGGACTTGTCGGTAGATCAGCTAGCTCGCGCTCTAGTCTTTCATTGATCTTTTCTGCCCCTCGCTCTATGAGGATGCGCGCCTATCCAGAACGTGCAAAGTAAAATAGCGGTAGATCAACTGGGTATAGATCGACACATAGGCTGCTGGCAGAGTGGGGGGCAGAATCACACAGCAAGAAAGCTTCCTGTCAATCCAAAAATGTTCGAAAGAGAATTAGATCTAATCTCGTCAAGTGGGCTTATTCTATTTCGGAAGTTAGATTGAAGATTGAGAAAGCCGGCCAGTAGTGCCTTTAGCGAATGCGTTCACGAGGCCGGTCCCCGGTGGCTAAGAAGCTTGATCACTTTGTTGAATAAAGCAAGTTGACGTGATGATCGAATCTGGGTGAAGTGTCGCTACTTGGCCCAGCGTTATCGAGAAAAGGTTTTGTTTCCTTAGTCTTTCTTGTGCACTTTTTTTAGTCTACTTAGTCTATCTGAGTGGGCTTGGTTGGCAGGGTCAGGGTCTTTCGCATTCTTATCTAAAAAAGAGTAAGAGGGCGGTTCCCTCAATTGTGGCATCGCCTTCATCATCCCTCGGACAGGTTGATGAGCTTTTGGACAATTCGATATGAGCGAACTCCAGAAGCATCAGACCGTCTGTAATGGCTCGTCCCTAGTGCCTTTGAACGAACTGAAAGGCCTCTCTTCAACTCCCTCTGAGGTTTGAACTGCCAACCAACTCTTTCGACTGCGAGTCATCAAAAGAATGAATGACCACTAGAGGGGGAAAGCGATAGAAATTGGTTCCCTACGACGTCTTCTGTCTTCGCGCTTTCTAAAAACCACCCGCCGCCTTCCACGCAAGCTGTAGTACCCCCGGGAATCTTTTCAAACCTTAGTCAGGGCTACTTGAAGATCCTTTCATCTCTTCTTTCTTTGTGTTGAGAGAGAGTCGCCAAAAGGCTCATTCCAGGAGTGAAAGAGAACCTGGCTTGCTTAGCAACCAAAGCTAGCTTACTAAGGAAAAACCTGTTAATGGGAGACCCTTCTTTGCCGGGCCGGGTACTTCTCCTTTATCCCTTGCCTTGCTTTTTTGCTCGGCCACTCTCTGTTCTTAAGTAAGGGTTCCCCTCTCTCAAAAAAAAGAATATGTTAATCGTTACCGATACCAGGCAGAGTTGCTTTTCCTTGCTCCAGAGGAGATTGGTATTGGTAGAGTCGCATTCAACCCCGTCTTTTTGCCCTTTGGCTGGTAATCACATCGGCCATAAGGTGGTCTATCACCTCGGTTGGGGAGAAAAGCTTTTTTGTTGTCGGAAAATCCCTCTCCGCTTTATTAAACTCTTCTCTTAGGCGAGAGCTCACTCAATTCCTTTTGAAACTTTCGCAAAGCTCTCCTTTCCTTAGAGTGAGTTGGTTTTGAATGAAAGCAGGTTTCATCCTGACTTTCATCGGGGACAGGTACGGGGTCTGGGTCGGTCGATACGATGAACGGGAAATCCAAAAATGTTGCTTCATTGAAGTCCCTCATGGAAGAAGAATTGGCTGATGTAGAAGGCTTATTTGTTATCGTATCCACCACATAGTTTACATACTCAGACAGGCTGACTCCAGCGCCTATAGTCAGAAGCCCTTATAGCAAGTGCTAGCTCTATTTATCCTATTGGGATTGGAGCAAGAGTGGAATGGAAGAAAGAAAGCTGTCCTTATCTTCTCCTCCAACCGGTACCTCCTCCCGACATGAAGGAATGCCCGATAATCCTTCGGGGGCTGGTATGTCCTTTCAGTTCTGGTCTGGGGAACGCCGATCAGAGAAAGCACTCCTATACTGCCTGGTGTTGATTCGGCAATTTGCGTCTAGTGGGGAGCTTTGTCATCTCAAAGAATAAGCGGATCTTCCCTTGCATGCGGATCTTAAAGTCGTGGATCTTTTGATGGCCGGTAGCTGCTTTCTGCTCTCCTTATTAGTGCCAACCCCGCTAGGTATAGGGAGGGAGTCTTCTACAAGTCGCATTACTGGTCGATGACCTGATTTTGGAAGCAGTCGAGATGCCTTTCCTGGGGGAACCCTTCCTTGCATTCTTTTATTGTATTCGCTTCAATCGCTCCTGAATCGGGGGATCCAAGATCGGAAGACTTTCCTTTGCCCTTACTCTATGTTGAAGGAAATTTCCTGGTCTTCACTCTTCGCTCCTAACTCATTTACGCTTTTGGTATTGACTAAAAATGTCATCCGGCTCCTCATCTATTGAACTCTCGGCTTACGCAATGATCGGATCGGAAGAACTCTTTTCAACCGCCCATGATTGAGACAAACGTAAATGAGAAGAAATTCTTTTTCATAGTCTGTGAATTTTCTTCTTGTTGCATCTCGTCGATACGATAGGTTGATTTACCTTACTAGTCATATGCCCTAAAGGTTTACTGTCTGGATGGTACTTTTCAACAGATAAGCGAATCGCGCTCAAGTGGTCGTTGACGAAATATCTAATCCTCGTTTTCCCTGTCTGGTGTGGTCTTCCGCTGTCCCTTTCCGCTTCACGCAATAGCACGCTCCGAAGCAAGCGGGCTTCGCCGGTAGTAGCCTCCTGAATTAGTCGAATAGCTTCTTTCCGGCAAAGCTTACCAATCCTACACTCCTTTCTTCTATGTCTGGTGGAGCTATTCCCAGACAGCCTGAGAGCTGAGTGAGGACCTTATTTGACATGCTTTTTTCCTTCCAAAGCGAAATAATCACTCCTGTAGCTTATTGCGCTCGATCTACATCCTACCTAACTCGATGTTGCTTTTCTTCTTACACACAGAAGGTTTTTGCTCTCGTATTGCGGGTTTTCCACTTCGTTCAGTTACATTAGGGCTTTATACAACTCTACCTTGGTGATTAAGTTCCGCTTTAGTTGGTGTGAAATGAGCGGATTCTGGGATAGGAGGTCTTGTCGGTATGGAACCTACCCTTCCGGAGTGAAGGATTGTCATCCTATAGCCGAGTGTTTTTCATTTGGTTTAGAGTCGAGTGATGAAGCTCATGATTCTGCCGTTAGTGAGAAGCAAGTAAACTCTATAGCCCTAAACTAAAGGAGCAGGTCAAGTTCGTTCAGCTTGAGGGATAAATTACGTGGCTGACCTGCCAGTCCATCAAATATCGTAGTTTATCCTTAAGAGCAGGAGGTTCCTTGTGTGAAACTTAGATGGTGAAGCACGCACCCTTTATCTTATGCTATGGGTAAGGAATCAAAGGCAACGAGCCAAACCCCGTTGTTTTTAGGAAGCAACCTCTCCCCTCCCCTGTGGGCTCCCCCCTGAGTGTAATGCCTTAACGGCCTTTTAAGCGCCTCTCACAACGGACTCGACACCAATCATGATGGGGCGGGATTGGTCATCTTCTAGCTTACTCTGCTACAACTATTGTGACTTCCATGCTACTAAGCTAATAAGATCGGGAGAAAAAGTTCTTAAAGAATGTTCATTTTATTTGAGTTGTAATCAAGGAGCTATGTATATAGCACTCAGATGAGGCTTAGTGAAAAACTAAACAGAACAGATTCAAGTTAAGTTAGCCCAACCCAACAAGGGTTAATCCAGCTACAAATGAAAGAGTAAAGCACATTATCTTCATTCTACTTCCAATTAGATGTGTTACGCACAGTGACATTTGCCAATCCTGTTAGAAATCAATTGAAAAAGAAAATCAAGAGTGCTTAGTGCTTGGTCCCAGATAGCAGCTCCTGATGAACTGCCCAGCTAGGCACGATCGCAGACAGACACAAATGGGGCGCCGCTTGCCTTAGTGAGCTCGAAAAACAGGAAGGAAGGGGAGGACGCCTTTGCACAAGAACAAAGGTTGAGTCATAGGGGATTGCTTGAGGAAGGCCCACATACCATTCCGAGGGGTCCTCTCTCTTCCTCATTCTATTTCTGACTTATGGATTGCCTTAAGAAAAGCATCATTTCCTTCCTTTTGCTAGATTCGAAAAAATTCTACCGACCAAGCTGACCTTCTTGTGTCACGAGTGATGTCAAACCTCCTTCTTGTCTTCTATTCCGGGAAGTGGTATAATAGGTCCCCTAAGGGAAGCCCTTTGGCAGCTGTCCGAGCCTTCCCTTGATTGTGCCTTTAGGCTTTCTTCTTGCTGCTTTGTTTGCGCTTTCGAATCCGCTTCTGTAAAGAAAGGAGAAGAGAGAGGCGTCGGCTAACTAAGGACGATGATGGAAACTCTCCCAGAAAGGTGAGCAAGAAGAGTCTTCACTACTAGCTAGTAGTGAAAGAAAAGAAGGCCTACCTTCGCTTTGTGCGCGTTGAGCTTTCTTTCCTGTAGGATAGGAAGAATGGAATAGGAAGATAAAAGGCCATTTGAAGGAGTGAAACTGAACCAGAAAAGGGCCCTTCTCTCCGGCATCAACATCCTTTCGTAGTACCCTACCCCCAGGGGAATTCGAATCCCCGCCCTCTCCTTGAAAGAGAGGTGTCCTAACCACTAGACTTTAGGGGTATATAGAATAGACTTTTCCTCAGAATAAGGTTCCCATCTCTTCCACTCTATCTCCTTATTGGATTGGTAGGTACATTCCTCTTTCAGTTCACTTAGTCGACTAGACTGCTTTCCCTCACATTCTACTCTTCATTCTAATTATAGATTGACGAAGGTTCTTTATTCCCAATACTGGTCTTCATTCAATGCTAGCATCTCTCTCAGCTGAAAGAAGATCAACTCTCACCCCTTTTTCGCTTTAGTCGGAAGAGCCTCTCTCCTCCTCGAGTTCTAAATCAGCAAGAGAAGAGGGACCGGCAAGCGAGATGAGCGAAGGAAAAGCCTCGTCGAGCAAGAAAGAGAGGAGTGCCCGCAAGCTAGCAAGAACGAAAGAATGAGCGAGAGCAGTGAGGCTTAAGAGAGAAAGAAAAGGGTGGATACTTTTCCGGGTAGAAGGTGACTGAACTCCGTTCGTGATCCCAGCCCTGGAATCACTTAAGACTCGTACAAGCAGAGTGAAGTTCTAGATAAAGAGAAGATAATAAGCATGAAGCTTGCTTTTCAAATCGACGTCGCGCCAAGCCTACTTGTGAAGAGTCATCGGGCTATTTGCAGAGTAAAGGAAGGCGTCTTGTCTTGGCCTAGGCCTACTTGGGTCAACACCCATAAAGTGTTGAATATCATTATAGTTTGTTTTTAGTATATATCTTTCTTTTATTTAATCCTGAGGTTTTTTCTCAGAATATCGTATATAGTGTATATAGTATATGTACTTTATTGTCTAATAGACTTCTCTCTTTAGTAAGATTTTGCTTTTCATAATCATAATGTTTCCTTATGATTTTTTTTGCTAAAAACACAAGTACTATTTTGAAAAAAAATCCTTTCTGGTTTGCTTTAGCTTTTCCAGCATTCGCCGCCCCTTCAATAGCCTTTTGCGCGGATCCTGCACCTGCGCTTCCAGACCTCAACGAGATTCCAGTAGGCCTTTCTCCTGCTGAAATTGCCCAATTGCATCGGGAGACTGAAGAGAATGCCGCCCAGTGTGGCAGGCTCTTGCAAGAAATCTGTGGGCAGGCAAAAGATTTGTCCGTCAGGCAGGAGCGCAGGACGAGCTCACGCTCGAAAAATTAGCAGACGCCGTCAGGTATCTTGCAGACGTGGACGAGTTGCCCGAAGAGGAGCGAATCCCCACTCTCATTGAGTTCAGGGCCCAAATCAATAATAAAGACTCGCCCATTTGGTTTCATATAGATAAAGAAATGAAAAGATGGGGGGGTCGTGGTCTATGCTAAATTCTTTTTCTTAGATAGAATGAATGGAAAAGGGGTGCTTGTGTTGTGGTTTTCGTAGTTGCAAGAATTTTTTTTTCGAGAAAAGGTCCCCTCCTTCAATATCATGATTGGGTCGACCGGGCCAGATCATGAGTGAATAGAAAAAAAAAATGTACATAGCTGTTCCAGCGGAAATACTTGGAATAATTCTACCACTTCTACTAGGAGTAGCCTTTTTAGTGCTAGCTGAACGTAAAGTAATGGCTTTTGTGCAACGTCGAAAGGGTCCTGATGTAGTGGGATCGTTTGGATTGTTACAACCTATAGCAGATGGTTTGAAATTGATTCTAAAAGAACCTATTTCACCAAGTAGTGCTAATTTCTCCCTTTTTAGAATGGCTCCAGTGGCTACATTTATGTTAAGTCTGGTCGCTCGGGCCGTTGTACCTTTTGATTATGGTATGGTATTGTCAGATCCGAACATAGGGCTACTTTATTTGTTTGCCATATCTTCGCTAGGTGTTTATGGAATTATTATAGCAGGTTGGTCTAGTAATTAGGGGGCGGCCGTTCGGTCGCCTATGATACTAGGACCAATAGGTTCAAAATGGGTTTGTGCCGCAGGTGTTGAACGATCTACTCTACACAGGTGTGGGCTTACAGGGCTAGGGCTCATAAACCCTTTCTTTCATTTATCAATAGGGCCCTGCCCTGGTCGGTCACTTTTCTGGGCCGGGATCGATAAGTGGAAGTCATAAAAAAGAAATCTTTCTCTTCGCACCTCAGATCAAGAGGAAGGGTTGCTTGTCAAGCTGGCCTATATATAATAATAAGAAATTTCTTTCTATTTTCTATTATTATATAATAGATTCTAGTTGAAAAATGGAAAGATTCGCTTTCTTTTAACCGGCTCCTTCTTCTTTGTCAACGCTACTAAGGACCTATAGGTTTGCCTACTTTACTTATTAAAGATAATGAGAATGGGTTATTCAAACAAAAAGGAAAAGGCCCTACTTAGTTTCGCAAGCCTTTGTCATTGTCAGTCAACTAAGTAGGGCCTGAGGCCCCCTGCGAATCCGTAAATCTGAGGAGCATGCCGCAACAAAAGGATGGTCCCCTATGCATTTCATTTTTTCCTTAAGGGAAAAAAAAGTACCCCCCATCATAGTGAACCTCTCCTTGTGATCGGGATGAGGTAGATGCCTCCCAGCCGGGGGGCGGATCGAATCGGAGTTTCCTTAGGTAGCCACCGACCTACAGTTATCCTTAAACTTCCGTGCTTGGTGGAGAAGAAGCGAACAAAAGTACGCTCGCTTGCTGTCTTGTTCTCTGTCGCGAACTGGGATCGCTCGCCAGCTAGGTCAGATTGGAGCAAGATTTTATGAGAACATATTCCCCATATTCGGGGACAAGGGGCGGAACGACCTCTCGATCTACTTACTGCAGCCCAGGAAGAAAAACGTCGTCTAGGCGTTCCCTGTTGCTCCGATCTCCCCTACGCCTAGGACGTTGTCTGGGCCAAGAGCCATAGTTAGTTGCTGTTTCTGGTTGTTTCTTCCTCGTTGTTGATACCGGCAAGACCCAGCCAGATGATGTCTGCTGGTTGGTAGTGAGAGGACTCTTAGTACCTGCATACCCAAAAGAGGGCGCTGGTTAAAAAACAATCATTTGATTTTCTTTCTTGCTCTCCCTTAGCAGCGGGAAAGGAGTCTATCTATCTGCCTAGCTTTGGTAGATTTCCCCCAACGCAATCCACAGAAATTCCACGAATCCCTTGGTGGATAAGTCCGACGACTCAGCAGCAGTGCGGAATTGAGTTTCTTGTCTGGTGGATCTGATCTATAGTTAGGGGGCAATACATACCAAAAGGTTCGAAGAAGGAAGGCGCATAAGAGTATATAACCAACCTACCCTTCTGTATAACCTATTCACATTAGTGAAGCGGTTGGATGCATAAGGGAAGTGCACGTTTGTGAGACCTTAGTCGGGATGCATAGGTGAGTCAACCTACGAGCACGGAAGAGCGTGGTACCGCTACCCCTCTCTAAGTAAAGGTAAGATTCTTAGCCCTGTAGATGACTCCATCTAAAATACAATAGGGACAGCCGTTTTCGGCTGCTCGTTTCGTATCTTGAAGAAAGAGTAGGCTTAAGTAATGTAATAGGGGTCAGGTCAATAATAGCTATGCTATTGCCCTACTGATTGTTGGCCTCCGCCCGATCCCGAATGCACATTTTTTCGGGTTCATCTTCAATTGATGTTTTCTTAACCTTTCGAAGACCTTGCGTCAATTTTCGATGTGGTCGGTTCTTTCTTTTGAAAAGACTACCAAATCGTCCACGTAAGGCTCGCATATGTTATGTAGGAGGTCACTGATAATTTGTGTCATCGCTCTTTGATATGTTGCACTTTCTTTTTCTTTTTTTTGGGCATATCGTAGTAAGGAAAGGAAGTGAGGGCACTCATTCGAATCGAATAGCTGAAACTACTAGAACTCCTATTTTTCTGCTTTAAGAGAAGCCTTCTAGCTCGTTTTAAAGCGTTGAAGAGAGAGATAGGACATTCTAAAGATAGTTGTTGAGGAAGCGATTTCTAACTACGAGTCCGTTTTCAAGCTAACTGAATGCCTATCTGCTGCTAGTTCTGTTCCACTATCTGCTGTTACTGCTCTCGTTGCCGGTGTGACAGTCTGAGTAGACGGTGCTCTCTTTCCTGTTGTTTTTGGGGTTCATAACCGGTGCTATTGAATCTGCAGTTAAGGGAATATCACCAGTTCTTGGAATAAGAGCTCTGGGACTTCATGGCTTTGAGGGAGGTTTAGCCTAGCCCTAAGCCTTTTCGGAATAGAATGCTTCTTTGACAGAGCTTCAAGCAAGAAGGAGGAAGGCCCTCTTTTCGCCAATGGATCACTTAGTCGGAATAAGCGGGCTTAGGTTGATGCGGAATAAGCCATTTTTCCCCTCTTTCCATGGAAAGGTGTCGAAGGAATAGGCCCATTTAGAGCTGTGGGACTTGAAGGAATAGAATGCCCCGTTAGAATGGGCCGGGACAGTCGATCATTGGCTTAATTTCCTGGGTTTTGGGACTCTAGTATCAAAAATTCCCGGTATTTCGTCGTGAAAGTGTCACATTTAGATTGTTCTTATTAAAGGAAAGAGCCGAATAGACAAAGGGTTTACATGACCGCTCGCTTTGGACAAGATGCCATAGTATAAGAAGAAGGCCTTTGTTTGCAAAGATGACTTTCCCGCTTTCCTTTGTGAGGGAGGTTTGTGCACATGAATTAATAGTCAAAGTATAAGGAAGATGGCATAGAGCATAGAATGAGATTGATGCTTCGAATGCCCTGTTTTCAGGGGTTGTGATAGAAGGAGCTGTGGCACTTTCGGAAGGGGGAATCAGACTAGGCTGTCACTGTTCTAGAAGAGGAAGCGTAGCTGGCACGTTGAACCATGTCTGTCAACGGTGAAAGATAGCCCTAAAGTGAGGGCCCCGGAGATAGTATTTCTCAACTGTCGATCGACGTGACAATCATGCCTGCTTGACAAAGCCTTTTTCATTCAGTCTCCCAATAAACGAAAAAGGATTTCTGGTGACACGAAAGCTGTGCTCGACGCTCTCTTTCCTATTCCACTGCGCGTCGTGGTCTTTCCCTTTCTGGCCTTGCTGGATGACTACTATGGATCAAGATGACGACTACTCCCAGTCTTTGGTCAATCCATGCTGATGCTAGAAGAGCTATTCCCGCCGCCCACCCGAAAGAGACGAGGAAGACTAACCGCCATCCTGCTCGAACCTTTGCTGCCTGAGTTATATAGCTGACTGCGAGAAGGAAGGTTCAAGCTATGGCTGCCCCATGGGATGCTCATTTGAAACCTTTGTCCGGTCAATGCGAGAAAGAGAGAAGTGATGTAAACATAAGAATGGAAGGTTTGCTTGTCAGCTGTCGGGCCAATGATGCTCTTCTAGCTTTACCTACACGGCAAGGGAAATCAAAGGCGAGGTGGGAAATGCTCCGCACGAACTATCTGATCAAGTTTTCTTTTTCCTATCACAGGCAGCTGGCAAAGCCGTGTTTGATCGTCGCGTACATGCTCCGTTACAGCTTCGTTCATGCGCCAATCAATTGACAGTGAAGCAGAGAAGGAAGAGTTTTGATCACCGTGTGGGTAGTCTCTATTAGGGTTTCCGTTTCATGTGCACTAAAAAGGAAGGAAGACTGGTGCGACTATAGTAATGCCAAGCATACGAGCAAAGGACTCTACCTACCCCATACTGACGAATGAAAGAAGCTCATCGCGGATGATAGGACAAGCGATAGCGGTTCCATTCTTGCTCTTCCTATTCCATACCATAAAAAGACACCTTTGATTCATCGACATTGGCGCTAGAGGCTCTACCCCCACCCACCAGCCCTTTATGGAGTTAGCGGACCAAGAGCAAAAATTCCCCGATATAATAAAGAAAGTAAGAAGGGTTCCAAACCATTGAAACAGAAAGCACTAAAGACTGTTATGACGTGGCAGAAATGATCACCGTCAAGCACAAGATTCAAAGCTGGAATCTTCCTACTCTTGTTAGTTGGGACAGAGCATCCTATCTTGTTGATTCTCCTTTCCCACCGCCTCGAGCTCTCGCTTTCAGGGTGGATACGCAAGAAATTCACTATGAAAATGGACATGACACAATCCCTGAAGAGTATGATGTGCCCGGCCTTGCTTCTCTTGATCCCCACCCACCTCCCGTAGAGGCGGGTCAATATCAATATCTATACCAGAGATTGCTTTTAGCTTTATCTTTTCAGAGACAGGAGAATTCCTTCTGTACTTACAAGAATGCTACTTAGGGAGAAGAATCTCTTGACTCAGGAGCACCTGAATCTATTCTTTCTGTGTCCCACATCCGCCTATGTTAAAGCATCCGCCCATTCCTCAGTGAAAGGAAATGCTACTCAGGGATCAAAAAAGAAAGCTGGTGCCTCGTCAGAAAGACTTGGTTCGTAGAGTGGAGGCCATTCCCCAAGATATTGCTTTCTTGCTCCTCTCCAACGAGGCAAGTGGCTTTCCGCTCCTGCGGGTGACTTTTTGTCTTACGACACGGCATGGTAATTGATCGAGTGCGCTTTCCTTTCTCCTACTCCCACTTCGGGAAGGGAAGTGCTAAAGGGCGGGCATGCTCGACGGAAAGGAGAGGAAAGCTTCTTCACTTTCGGCACGGGCGCGGACTCCGCGATCTCTGGGTCGCCGAGGTTCCTTTTCTTCCGCCTCTTAAGATCCGCTATCTCTATGATTTGATCCTTCGCGGCCCCATACTTCTTTGATCTCCCTTTCTCCTGACGTAAGAAAGTGACACAGGCTTGGCCAGCTTTTTTCAAACTTGACGGTCAAGTTCCCTGCTACTTCCGTAAATACGCCTTGGATGAGCCTAACAGCCGTGTACCTGGAAGCACTTTTGTTTTCAACCGCCAGATGGTAAAGGAAGGCGCCATCCCTCCTTTCTCTCGCAATCACAATAGCCGTACAGTCGAATAGTTGAGTTAGACGGGGGATAAGGGTCGAACTATCAAAGAGGTCCGCTACCAAAGAATTAGGAGTTATAACATTCATAAAAGAAAGAAAAAACCAATATAGGAACTTCAACTAAGAAAGAAGAAGAATAAGAAGAATTGCTTAAGTAAGGTAGTCGCTTCTTTTTTTCGGTATACCGCTCTGCGAGCAGAGCGAATGAACATAAATCGTTCCGAATATCATGAATATCCTTCGCCCCTTATCTCCTCATCTTCCTATTTATAAGCCACAGCTTACTTCGACGTTTTCAATTTCCCATAGAATCTCCGGAGCTTTCCTAGCCACTATCGTTTTCTTTTTTTATCTTCTTTGTCTGAAAATAGGTTTGATTTGCTTCACCTATGAGAATTTCTACCAATTCTT